TCACTTCGACTGTTTAGATCTACATCTACGTGTGAACCATTGAATACCGGTCATATGATATCTCATCAGATAATTGTATGTAATGTATAAGTATAAGGAAGGATAATTGTATAAGAAAGAAGGTAGATTATAGAAAAGAAAGCGTCTAAAAGGATGCAAAATTAAATAGGATTCTTTATTGGATCAGGAATCCCCTTTTTTATTTAGTATGTATAAAGGATCTTCCTATGTTATACTATTCAATTCTCGACGATTAATCGATTTGATAGATCAGCTATATTGTTATTCATAATATTTATACTATTCAGTATCATCATTATAGAATTTATACTATTGAATTTACAGGAGTCAAATTTATCATCTCTATGGGATTAGATCCCGAGTTATTGCGAAGCAAAAAAAAAAAACACAATGAGATTATGGAAGTAAATATTCTCGCATTTATTGCTACTGCACTGTTCATTCTAGTTCCTACTGCTTTTTTACTTATCATCTACGTAAAAACAGTCAGTCAAAATAATTAATTTGAATTAAATTTGAATTATTAGTTTAGTTCTTATCAATGATTGAAGAAATGAAAGAAAGGGATTCAAACTTCAAGTCTGAAATTAAGTGAAATGATCGGGCTGGAATCAGAAGTGTCTGAGATAGTGTGTAGAAAGAACTATATATAGTTCTTTCTACACACTATCTAGTATACTATTTCTTTATATTAATATATATTACATAGTAAAAAAAAAAAAGAAAGGTGAAATGCTTGACTTGATATGTGGATCGCTCAATGAAAGAAAGATTTAATTTGATTATGTGTAGGACCTCGACTTCCGCGGACAACTACTAGTTGCTTCCGGTAGAAAGTATGTATCGCCATAATAAGAGAATTACTTTCTCTTAGACTTAGAACAGTAAAAGTAAAGAAAAAAAACACACAGGGATTGGTTTTCTCATTGTAATATCCATAATTCTGGTAAAAGCCGGTTCATCAAAATAGAATATTTAGGAAGAATTTGGTTGGAAGTGGAAGAAATTTCCTATCATGCGTAGATTTTATTTTCTAAATATAACTATGGTAATCATTCATTGTTTGATAGAATGGTTATTATTCATGACTGTATTCATTCCAGTATAATTTTGAAACAGAGACATTTTTGGAAGTCTTCGCAAAACGATTAATTAAACAATTGATACAATTCGATTACTCAATTAGTAGTACCCCTAGAGTCCACTCCTCCCCCATACTACGAGTGAAAGGGAAAATGTAAAGACTACCATTAAAGCAGCCCAAGCGAGACTTACTATATCCATGTAAATTATGTCCCCTATCTCTATCAAGGAATTATTCCATTATTGATCAATAATCATAGTGGAATCAACGGCGCAGAGTCAAAATAGAATTCTGACTTAAGGCGATTGATGAACCAATCCAATGAACCCAATCATAACAAATCCTATCTTATTGGATTTCTGGTAGAATCGGGAAGCATTAAGCACAAATACGATACACACACCCTTTCTTAGGAAATATAAAAGGAATGCTTCTAATGTAAGATGTAGGAATAGTAAGACCTATTGTTTTGTTACCTTTCTTTCATAAACAAAAGAAAAAGCATACAAATATATCATCAAGATAGATAACTATCTATTTTCTCAGATACCTATATTTGATTTCCGATTTTTTATAAGTCTTATTGTCTTTCTGTGAAAGAATCAGGAAACGCCACTACCGCTATTACATACATTCTTTTTTTTTGTAATCCCCCGGCAAATACAATTTTTGGTTTTTCAACGTTTTACTTTTACTCTATAAGAATAAGAGCCGACCAACCATTCACATTGAATGTCTGAGCACTCAGAGCCTCTCGCGAGTCTGGATATCTTCAGTTCGGTCCTTTCCAAACTTCCTATAAATGGATTTCCCATCGTCCTATCCAATCTAATTCCAGACAGAGTCAGTAGACACTACCTTAGTATAGGTAGTGTAAGATAATTAGGAAGTCTTCATCGTCTTTTGTATAATCCCCTCTTCATCTTCAATCCTAGGAACAAAAAAGGAGTTTCCTTTAGGAACCCTCAGATTGCGGAACAAGAATTCGTCGATTAAATCAGCAGGATAATAAATCCCAATTTGTTCATCAGGCGACACCCGGATTTGAACTGGGGATAAAGGATTTGCAGTCCCCCGCCTTACCACTTGGCCATGCCGCCAAATCTGATCAAAAATGGATCAAAATTTGATCTATATTCTATTACTAATACTATTACTATACTAATTACTATACTAATTACTATACTAATTACTATAATAATTAGTCATTTTTTTTTTATTCAAAGAAAATGGGTAATGGTTCCTGCCCTGAATTTTTCAGCCGGAAATCTATTTTTGATTTTCTTTGAATTAGTGAACGATTCTTAAATTTGTATCTCAAATCGTATTTCCTTAATGGCATAAAGAAAATTGATTTACGACTAATCAATTCTTTTTTCAAAAGAATTGAAATCCTTTTCAATCTCAATTATAACAACATATATGTGTATATGTAAACCCCAGAACAAAAATTGTTACACAGAACAAACAGATAGATACCGAGTTGGGTCTCTCTTATGCACATATACCTGTAGAGAATTATCGTGCTTCAATTTGTCATTGAATATCTTCTCTAGTGAATAGAAAAGCGGATTAAATCGTGAATCCATTTATTTTTTTGGTACCCAATCTGATCGTAATATCATAATAATAGGCAGAAATTGGATCAATTTTGATATTCTATATAAGACTCTATAAGTGTAATGTGAGTGGCAGATTTTTTTTTGGGGGGGGGGGTGTTTTATCAATTCATTTCCATTTGTACCTGTCGCAAATTCTAACTTGTGCCGAAAATTCTCTTCATTCCTCCATCTCGTCTCCGTTCATACATATAAAATATAGATATGGAGTTGGCTCAAATTTCATGTGATTCAGTAAACATAATATACATTCCATCATTGCTAGATCGATCCGGATGGTTAGTTCGATGAAGAGTGAGCCAATACTACAATAATGGGATTTATTCTATAAAGAGGAAACTTAAGATTAAGATGCTCCGTAATAGAAATGAGGGAATGTCCACAATACCTGGATTTAGTCAGATCCAATTTGAGGGATTTTGTAGGTTCATTAATCAAGGCTTGACGGAAGAATTGGATAAGTTTCCAAAAATTGAAGATACAGATCAAGAAATTGAATTTCAATTATTTGTGGAACGATATCAATTGGTAGAACCCTTGATAAAAGAAAGAGATGCTGTGTCTGAATCACTCACATATTCTTCTGAATTATATGTCCCCGCGGGATTAATTTGGAAAAGCGGTAGAGATATGCAAGAACAAACCGTTTTTATTGGAAACATTCCTCTAATGAATTCCCTGGGAACTTTTATAGTAAATGGAATATACAGAATTGTAATCAATCAAATATTGCAAAGCCCCGGTATTTACTACCGTTCAGAATTGGACCATAAAGGAATTTCTGTTTATACCAGTACTATAATATCAGATTGGGGAGGAAGATTAGAATTAGAAATTGATAGAAAAGCAAGGATATGGGCCCGTGTGAGTAGGAAACAAAAAATATCTATTCTAGTTCTATCATCAGCTATGGGTTCGAATCTAAGAGAAATTCTAGATAATGTTTGTTACCCTGAGGTTTTCTTGTCTTTCCCGAATGATAAGGAGAAAAAAAAGATTGGTTCAAAAGAAAATGCTATTTTGGAGTTTTATCAACAATTTGCTTGTGTAGGTGGGGATCCAGTATTTTCTGAGTCCTTATGTAAGGAATTACAAAAGAAATTTTTTCAACAAAGGTGTGAATTAGGAAAGATTGGTCGACGAAATATGAATCGGAGACTAAATCTTGATATACCTCAGAACAATACATTTTTGTTACCGCGAGATGTATTGGCTGCTACGGATCATTTGATTGGAATGAAATTTGGAATGGGCACACTTGACGATATGAATCACTTAAAAAAAAAACGTATTCGTTCTGTAGCAGATCTGTTACAGGATCAATTCGGATTGGCTCTTGTTCGTTTAGAAAATGCGGTTCGAGGAACTATATGTGGAGCAATCAGACATAAATTGATACCGACTCCTCAAAATTTGGTAACTTCAACCTCATTAACAACCACTTTTGAATCGTTTTTTGGCCTACACCCCTTATCTCAAGTTTTGGATCGAACTAATCCATTGACACAAACCGTTCATGGGCGAAAGTTGAGTTATTTGGGTCCTGGAGGATTGACAGGACGAACTGCTAGTTTTCGGATACGAGATATACATCCGAGCCACTATGGGCGTATTTGCCCAATTGACACGTCCGAAGGAATCAATGTTGGTCTTATTGGATCCTTAGCAATTCATGTGAGAATTGGTCATTGGGGATCTATAGATAGTCCGTTTTATGAAATATCTGATAAATCAAAAGAGACGCAGATGATTTATTTATCACCAAGTAGAGATGAATATTATATGATAGCAGCAGGAAATTCTTTGGCCTTGAATCGGGGTATTCAGGAAGAACAGGTTGTTCCAGCTCGATATCGTCAAGAATTCCTAAGTATTACATGGGAACAGATTCATCTTAGAAGCATTTTTCCCTTCCAATATTTTTCTATTGGAGCTTCCCTTATTCCTTTTATCGAGCATAATGATGCAAATCGGGCTTTAATGAGTTCTAATATGCAGCGCCAAGCAGTTCCGCTTTCTCGGTCCGAGAAGTGCATTGTTGGGACTGGGCTGGAACGCCAAACGGCTCTAGATTCAGGGCTTTCAGTTATAGCCGAACACGAGGGAAAGATCATTTATACGGATACTCACAAGATTGTTTTCTCAAGTAATGGCGACACTATAAACATTCCATTAGTTATGTATCAATGTTCTAACAAAAACACTTGTATGCATCAAAAACCTAAGGTTCAACGAGGTAAATACATTAAAAAGGGACAAATTTTAGCGGACGGTGCGGCTACGGTTAGCGGGGAACTCGCCTTAGGAAAAAACGTATTAGTAGCTCATATGCCATGGGAAGGTTACAATTCTGAAGACGCAGTACTAATTAGCGAACGTCTGGTATATGAAGATATTTATACTTCTTTTCACATCCGAAAATATGAAATTAAGACTCATGTGACAAGCCAAGGTCCTGAAAGAATCACTAAAGAAATACCGCATTTAGAGGCTCATTTACTCCGCAATTTAGACAGAAATGGAATTGTGATGCTGGGATCTTGGATAGAAGCAGGTGATATTTTAGTAGGTAAATTAACGCCTCAAACAGCGAACGAATCCTCGTATGCCCCCGAGGATAGATTATTACGAGCCATACTTGGCATTCAGGTATCCACGGCAAAAGAAACTTCTTTAAAACTACCTATAGGTGGAAGGGGTCGCGTTATTGATGTGAGATGGATCCAGAAAAAAGGGGGTTCTAGTTATAATTCAGAAATAATTCGTGTATATATTTCACAGAAACGTGAAATCAAAGTAGGTGATAAAGTAGCTGGAAGACATGGGAATAAAGGTATCATTTCTAAAATTTTGCCTAGACAAGATATGCCCTATTTGCAAGATGGAACACCTGTTGATATGGTCTTCAACCCATTAGGAGTACCCTCACGAATGAATGTGGGACAGATATTTGAATGCTCACTCGGGTTAGCTGGGGATCTTCTAAAGAGACATTATAGAATAGCACCTTTTGATGAGAGATATGAGCAAGAGTCGTCGAGAAAACTAGTGTTTCCTGAATTATATGAAGCCAGTAAACAAACAAAAAATCCATGGGTATTTGAACCCGAGTATCCGGGAAAAAGCAGAATATTTGATGGAAGAACAGGAGATCCTTTTGAACAGCCTGTTCTAATAGGAAAGTCCTATATCCTGAAATTAATTCATCAAGTTGATGATAAAATCCATGGGCGTTCCAGTGGACATTACGCACTTGTTACACAACAACCCCTTAGAGGAAGGGCCAAGCAAGGAGGACAACGAGTAGGAGAAATGGAAGTTTGGGCTCTAGAGGGATTTGGTGTTGCTCATATTTTACAAGAGATGCTTACTTATAAATCTGATCATATTAGAGCTCGTCAAGAAGTACTTGGTGCTACGATCATTGGAGGAACAGTACCTAACCCAGAGGATGCTCCAGAATCTTTTCGATTGCTCGTTCGAGAACTACGATCTTTGGCTCTGGAACTGAATCATTTCCTTGTATCTGAGAAGAATTTCCAGATTAATAGGAAGGAAGCTTGATCTGAATGAATCAGAATTTCTATTCTATGATCGATCGGTATAAACATCAACAACTTCGAATTGGACCAGTTTCTCCTCAACAAATAAAGGCTTGGGCCAACAAAATCCTACCTAATGGAGAGATAGTTGGAGAGGTGACAAAACCCTATACTTTTCATTACAAAACCAATAAACCAGAAAGAGATGGATTGTTTTGTGAAAGAATCTCTGGACCTATAAAAAGTGGAATTTGTGCTTGTGGAAATTATAGAGTAATCAGGGCTGAAAAAGAAGACCCGAAATTTTGTGAACAATGTGGGGTGGAATTTGTGGATTCTCGGATACGAAGATATCAAATGGGATACATCAAACTCGCATGTCCAGTGATTCATGTGTGGTATTTGAAACGTCTTCCTAGTTATATTGCGAATCTTTTAGATAAACCTCTTAAGGAATTAGAAGGCCTAGTATACTGCGATGTGTGATTTGATCGAAATTTTCATTTTACAGATTCATAATAAGAAACTGTCATCCCATTCAATCTGATTGGGATGCCCCCGATTCTGACATGTGTCTTTGGAGGAGTAACATGAAGCTCAGAATTATGGGCGTATTCAATACTTCCAAATGGAAGAAGGGGTATTGATCCATGGCCGATTCCGTAAGAGATAAATAGGAATTGCTCGTTATACCTCGTGAAAAAAAAAGACCAATTCTACGAATTGGCTATTCCATTTCTTTTAGAGAGAAGTTCTGTTCAAGCAAACAAATATGGCATGGTGACAGGAGTCTATCTATCGCATATATGCTTCAAGGGGCATTACGGCATAACCATCGAGGTGAGTGGGGGCCTAAAAGATCGAATGGAACGATATATAGACAAGTAAATCCCTTATGAATCCCAAAATATTCCTTTTAGAGGATTCATTATTTGAGGGGAAGTAGACTACTCAATAATTTCACATTTCCATTTGAAAGTAATTCAGAAAGTTGTTAAAGTCAAAAAAGAATGAATCAATGAAAGATTGGTCCTTACTGGGAACTTGAGTAAGGAGTAGCTTTTTGTAGGGTTTTTTTGAACAAAGTTTAAAAATAAGAACCCCTTTCTTTATTTGGTATAACTACTTTAGCCGGATGAGAGGAAACCTTCACGTCCGATTTTTTAGGGGGGAATCCCATTCGATGGGAACCTATCTCGATTTTTCTTTTGCTAGGTCCGTAGTAAAAAAACCT